AGACTCCAGAAGATATTGATCGTAAATAAGAAGACTGTTTACGAAGAAACAGGAATAGATATTCGCATTCATATACATAAGAATTATGTAGGAACCAAAAGAATCTTTTCTTTCTTTTTGAAAAGACGTAAATGGATTTATTTGAAGTAATGAGACTATTCAAATTATGATATTCGTGGAAAAACAATCGCAATAAATGCAAAGAAGGAACATCTTTGATCCAACATTGAAGGATTTGAACCAAGATCTCCAGATGGATGGGATGGGGTATTAGTAGATCTGACACATAATTTACATGTGATAATTTATCCTCTAAAAAGGGAAATATTGAATGAATAGATCGTAAATTCTGATATTTTGGTATTCTTTTTTCTTCAAGGGAAGATACTAATCGTGACGAGAATGGAATTTCCAGAATGACTCCAAAACCTTCTGATACCATTTGAGAAGAAAAATGAGAAGAAAAAGAATTCTTGTGCTCCCAAAATCCATTTTGGTTAGAATCATTCAACGAAGAAATCAAAGATTTCTGTTGATACATTCGAGTAATTAAACGTTTCACAAGTACTAAACTAGATTTATTGTCATAACCCATAATTTCCACAGGTTCGTAAAAAATAAAACTATTGAAGCTATGATAATGAGCAAGTGAGTAAATATACTCCTGAAGGAGTAGCGGATATAGGAAGTTTTGTTGCCGAAAACTATTTTTTTTCAATCTAAATATCCTTGTAATACTGCCATTTAAATACATTTCTACTTTAACTAAAAAAGAGAGGCACTTCTTGTGTGATGAAATGATACATAGTGCAATATGGTCAGAACGGCATATGTTTATATTGTATGTGTATGTTGTATGTAGTCTATTTTTTCTCTGATACTAAAATACTATTTAGTATTTAGATTATTGAGTAGCTTATTTAGAATAATTTAGATTATTGAGTAGTTTATTTAGAATAAACTTCTAACTAGAATACTAATTAGAATAAGAATATTCTTATTCTAAGGGATAATTAGAATATATAGAGTATATTATGAATAGACTATGCACTGTTTATACTTTTTAGACTTTTACTTTAGATAATATCTACTTTCTATACTGTACTGTGACGTAAAAAACAGAATGATAATCTAAGTAAGAAGTAAAAGATTATAGAAAAATAAGAACCAATATAGAATATATACCCCGAAGACAGAGAGCCCAATCTACAGATCTTTTTCCTTTCCCTTTCTATCCAATTTGGTTTTCTTTTCCTTGTTAATATAACTAGAGTAAAAATAAAAATAAGGGGTAAAAATCTTTTATTTTCGCAACCCAATCACTCTTTTGACTTTGGAAAAATTCTTTTTTTTATCACTATACTATTTCTTCTACACATCTGTCTCCAATCCACAATAAAGAATAATTAGGATTAAAAAAAAGATAATCAAAGGTCCACTCACAATTCACAAGAGAACCTTTTCCCACATCAGGCACTAATCAATTTTTAACGTATAATTAGTAAATTGATCGGATAATCATTCAAATTAAGAAGGTAAGCTCGTTGCTTTTTTGTCTTACTCGAATTGGAGCCATAAGGCTCTATCCATTTATTCACTAGACCCGAAATACTTTACTACAATTTAAAATTGTTCGAAAAATAACAATTCTCGTTCTATTTATATTATTAGATTTGAATTATTCTTTTTTCTCTTTTTCTATTCTTTTTACGACATGCTCTTTTTTCCATTCATTACCTTTCAGGATCAGTCGCAGTCTTATAAACTCTACCAATAGTCTAGACAAATTCTTTCATCCAAATGTGTAAAAGATCATAGTCGCAATTAAAAGCCGAGTACTCTACCGTTGAGTTAGCAACCCGGATCAATATGAAGTGTAGATATGATCGAAATAAAAAAAAATCCAGCAAACTCATCCATTTTACTAAAGTGAAAGAAAGAGCCAATAGGGAATGGGGATAACAAGATCTATTTATATACGATATATACGATATCGATATACGATTTGATCGATCAAATTATATTTGTTTGATACGCCATTGTCAATATGAATGGACTTTTTAGAAAAAAAATTTCAATCTATTATATAGAAATTTGTGTTGAATTAGCACAACATAAAAAATCAAACTTTGAGCGGAAAAAAAATAAGGAATAAGGAAAAGGTAGAGATAGAAAAAATAGTGGCTTTCTTTAATCAAAAAAAGAAAGGTACAATACAAATACAAGAAGAAAGATTACCCCCCCTTTTTTTTTTGGGGGGGTTCCACAAAAAGAAGCAAGAAAGAAATACGAAGAAGAAAAATAAGAAGAAAATCAGTATGAATAGAACAAGAAAAGAAGAAACTTTGAAGAAGAAATTAAACAAAGATTAGGTACTAGTTACCCTATCCTTTTTTTATTCATGATTCTTATTTTCCCTTTCTTTTTTTATCAAAAGAAACTCGAAATTATTTAAAGAATTCTGCCTTCCTTAAAATATCATAAACAGTTCCTGTGGGTTGAGCACCTTTTTCAAGGAAATATAAAATAGCAGAAACATTTGAATAAGTTTGATTTTTTATCGGATCATAAAAACCCACTTTTCGAAGATCTCTTCCTTCTCTTCGGGATCGAACATCAATTGCAACGATTCGATAGATGGCCCATTGGGATAGATGTAGATAAAAGATGCCCCCCTAGAAACGTATAGGAAGTTTTCTCCTCATACGGCTCAAGAAAAAATGATTCGAATTTCTATTTCTATCTAGAGAAATAGAAAGATAAATGGATCCATAAAGAATTAGACTGTAATTTGAGCCTTTTTTTTCCTTCTTTACAGAAAAAGAAATTTCATTTGTACTCCTAACTCAAGTTGGGTAGTTTTGAAAGAGTTCAAAAGGAAATCCTTAGAATTTCTTGAGCTGTCTCTAACCTCTTTTTTTGTCTCCTTTCAGATCTATTTTTTTTTTACTCATTCTGATCAAATTGTTGAGACAAGTAAAAAGAGTGTTTCCTTGTTCCGGAATTTGTTGTTTTTGCTTTGCGTTTTGTGAAATCATTGGGTTTAGACATTACTTTGGTGATCCTTACTCCTTTTCAAAAAGGCAGCAACATACCTTTTGTTTTTTGTTCTTTCTACGGAAAAGGAAAAAATCATACGAAAGATTGATTCCTTTGTGATACACTCTTGATCGAAACAGTTTGAAAATTTCGACAAATTTGATTTTTTTTTCATTTCAAACTTGTTAAAAATTGAACCTCTCCATTTATCTATATTTAGATATTGATGATCTATTTACAAAGTTGGTCTAACTTATTGATTGTCACTAACCCTAGATTATTCCCCCGATAAATGAAAATAAATCATTTTTGCTCGAGCTCCATCATATGCTATACCTTGTATATACCATTAGTATCTTTTATTTATTTAGCAACCCAAGAAAAATGAAATCAGGTTCCTAGCAGAACAAACTATGTCGAGATAAGAGCATCTTCATTCGTATAGAAAATGGTGGTCAGAATCCACAGCCAATCATGTCCTTCAAGTCGCACGTTGCTTTCTACCACATCGTTTCAAACGAAGTTTTACCATAACATCCCTCTCATTTTAGTAATTTTATTTGAATTTGGAACCGTATGCAATTGATTCAATTTGGAATCATGAATAGTCATTGGCTGAACCGATACATAAGAATCTACACTTATAGATAAGTGTTTATCCGGAAAGGATTTCACTTAAAATTATCCCATATTTTTTCATAGGAATAATAGAAAATCACATGAAAAAAAACAAATCAGTTTTAAGCAAACTTATTTACATTTTCAACAGATCTTTCGGGATTGTCCATCATAAAAGATCCCTCTTTTTCCTTTTTATTAAAAAAAAAAGATATTATGATTCTAAGAATCATTCTTAGAATTCATATTCGATAACATTGTATCCAACATTAAACAGAAAATTGTTGAATGAAATTTTCAATTTCAATAGAGAAGAATCTTTCGTTTCTGATGCAAACGATCTGGGACGGAAGGATTCGAACCTCCGAGTAACGGGACCAAAACCCGTTGCCTTACCGCTTGGCCACGCCCCATTTTGATTTGGTCTAAGAAAAACTAAGATAAATATTGGTTATTCGTCAATAACCAACCAAAAGAAATATAGGACATGTTGTCGCTAGGATTCAACACAATAAATATAGAATCAAAAAGATTAATTGATCATTACTTAGAATTCAATTAATATATTGTATGAAAATAGAATTCCTTGTATTCTTATTTGATTGGAGAATGTAAGGAAGGATTCTTGATTGGGGAGAAGTCAAATAAAAAGAAAAAGAAGAATTTATTTATTTTTATTTTAAGAATTTTCCTCAGAAAAACAACTCAATACAATCTGATAATTTATTATCATTTCAATTTAATTTGAATCTTTAAGAACAAGAAAAAAATATTTGTTATGTTTAATATCTTTAGTTTAATCTGTATCTGTCTTAATTCTACCCTTTATTCGAGTAGTTTTTTCTTCGCCAAATTGCCCGAGGCTTATGCCTTTTTCAATCCAATCGTAGACGTTATGCCGGTTATCCCTTTACTATTTTTTCTCTTAGCCTTTGTTTGGCAAGCTGCTTTAAGTTTTCGATAAAAATGACTCTATTCAATTAAGAATTCAATTCAAAATTTTTTCGATAAAAAAAAAAAAAGATGAGATTTTTCTTCTGAAAATCAATAAGATCATAAATAAGATTCAGATAAGTCTGGACATTAGGAACCCTCGATTCAAAAAACGAAATTCTGGTATTTTCTATTGAGATTTAAATTGAATAGTTGAATAAGGGAAGAAGGACGAAGATCTTTATCTTTAATCAGATAATCAGCTTATTTCTTTTGTTCTAACCTTTCCTTTACTTTTGAAGATCCCATACACTACCTAATTATAGATATAGATATGGCAATAAATTTTTAGTAACGAAAAAATAGGAATTTTCATCTTATTACATTAGAAATAAATTTGTGAAAATAAATAAAAAAAAAAAAAAAAAAACTTCTTTTTTTTTTCATCTTTAGAGCGTCATATCAAAAGAGTTTATAGTGTGTGTCGTAAAAAAGGTGATCTATTTCCTTTCCTTAAAACAAAATGATCTTATCTTATCTTGGAGATTTGTAATGCTTACTCTTAAACTATTCGTTTACACAGTAGTAATATTCTTTGTTTCTCTCTTCATCTTCGGATTCTTATCTAATGATCCGGGGCGTAATCCTGGGCGTGAAGAATAAAAAAAAGAGATGAGATTCATTTTTCCTTGATTTTTTCATAGGTAAATATGGAATAGATTATAGATAAAGATAAAAGATTCAGAAAAGAAAATAATCGAGATTTCTTCCAATTATAAAATATCAGGGGGTCGGAGAGAGAGGGATTCGAACCCTCGGTACAAATTATTCGTACAACGGATTAGCAATCCGACGCTTTAGTCCACTCAGCCATCTCTCCCCATTCCGAATTGGAAATTTATCATGTGATTGAACATGTGAAGTCAAGATTGAGAAAAATTTTTATTTTCCTTCGATGATTCGAAACAGATTTCTCCAATAGAAAGAATACCTTACTTCTTTTATTTTGTACAAAAGATTCATTTCCCCGGCCTGGTTAAGTATAAGTACTGGCCCGGCCAGTACTTCTTTTGTTCCGACGAAGAAAAATTGTTCTTTAAACAAGAAGAATCATTTTCATTGCCATTCCTAATTCTTAGGAATTCTATAAGATTCTAATAGATAGATTATCTTAGAAATTATTTAAAAAATTCTCTATATTTAGATTACTCTAAATAATAGAGAATATATTCTCTATATTGAAATAGAAATCTATATGAAATAGATAGAGATTCTCTATTTATTCTTACTATTTACTAGATTATAGTACTTTATCTAGTAATTAGATAGTAATTCTAGTAAATTAGAGTATTTAGTCTTTCTAGTAAAAATAGTAAAAGTGTAAGTGTTCTAGTAATACTATTCTAGTATATAGTTATTCTAGTATATAGTAATTAGAGTACTACTATTTTTCGTCTTTCTTTTCTTATTCTTAAGTAGAAAAAGTAGAAAATAAAATTCGCAAATTCATTCAAGCTTGAAAGTTTGAGGCCCAATTTACCCGAATTAAGAAAATATGGCGGTTCAAGTGAAGGGAGATAAAAAAAAAATACTTAAGACTTTAATATACTATTGAATTTTGACTAAACTTTTTGCTATTCACCTATTCTTTTTCTTTTTCAAGTTTTCAATTCCGCTTCCGCCCGCGGCGGAACAAAATACGTGTTCATGTTGGAATTTTCATGATTCTGATACTATCTTGACTGCGTCTAATTACTTTGTTGGACAAATGATCCATTTATATTCAATAATGAATATGTAGCGGGTATAGTTTAGTGGTAAAAGTGTGATTCGTTCTATTAACAACTTCAATAGTTAAGGGGTCTTTCCATTTTTTTTTCATATTTCATATTCCGATCAAAAACTTTATTTCTGAAAAAGATTGAATCCTTTACCCCTCAATAGGACATTTGAGGAAAGAATATACATTCTCACGATTTCTATCCAAAAAGCAATCATAATTTGAATAAAAAAATTGGATTATGGAGTCGAGAAGCATAATTTTTTTTGATTGGTTCAATTCTTCCAATTGAATGAGTATGAATAAAGGATCTATGGATGATAGTGCAAAACTTTAAATCGTAACTAAATCTTCAATTTTTGCGCTGAAAAAGGGTAAGATTGAAGCCAAAAAGCTAGAAAATGATGGTTTTGGTTTACTAGAACCCTCGGCTTATTTTTTCAGCTCGGTAGAAACAAAATTATTTTCCTTAGGATCCTACAAGTATAAAAGAAATAGGGAACGAAGTAACTAGACTAGAGACTAGAAAGATTTGATAGAATCCCCCTCTTCTATAAGGATCATCTAAAAAGCAAGTAGCTTTAGATGCATTCGTAAAAAAAGCTGACATAGATGTTATGGATCTCATTTTTTCTCTGGTGGGAATACATAGATCTTCCATAAAGGAGCCGAATGAAATCAAAATATCATGTTCGGTTTTGAATTAGAGATGTTAAAAATGATCAACCAACGTCGACTATAACCCCTAGCCTTCCAAGCTAACGATGCGGGTTCGATTCCCGCTACCCGCTATATCTTCATTCCATAATTTCATATGATATAAAGATTAGATGCATTATTCTTTTTGATATGCATCCTTATTTTTATTGTATTCCCTAAATCCCTCTAATCCTTTTTTCTTTTTTTTTTTATGAAAAAAGAATACGAAAATAGGAATTAAGGGCATCCATTGTCTAATGGATAGGACAGAGGTCTTCTAAACCTTTGGTATAGGTTCAAATCCTATTGGATGCAATTTATTTCTATTCTAGATAGAGAATAGAAATAAAAAGAAGAACTCTATTTTAGAAAGGATAAAATACCTTTTTTGAATGATTCGAATCAGAAATCTTTATCAAGGATTTCTCTGA